CACTTTGGCTGGATTATTCGTAACTGCATATTTACAATACAGGCGGGGTGATCAGTTAGATCTTTGATTAATTAAGATTTCTTTTTTTTTTGATTGACCTCCTCCTTTCTTTAACTTTAATCCACAGGAGGTCAAATCCTGATTGCTGTGTAAGTGAATGAATCTATTTCATTCTAATTCGATCTACGAAGAAAAAAGCACGCTCTGTAGGATTTGAACCTACGACATCGGGTTTTGGAGACCCACGTTCTACCAAACTGAACTAAGAGCGCTTTTCTTATCAGAATAAGATAAGACTGTAAAGAAAAGGATTCTTTTTGTAACCCTAATCCATTTTGTCTGCATATACTATATAGTTATAGTTTCCAAAAAATGAAGGATTCTGCCCAATTTGAATCGATCTCAGTTGATTCCTCGTTACTGCTCAAAGGAGCAGTAATAGGTAGGGATGACAGGATTTGAACCCGTGACATTTTGTACCCAAAACAAACGCGCTACCAAGCTGCGCCACATCCCTTCAATTATTCTACAGTGTTGTTGTATTGTAGAGAATTCCTGTCTTGTTTTCCACATCCTTAGTTTCTCCATTGATATACCCAAATTTTCTGCCCATTTCGTATTTTTGGTTTCATTTAACATATAATAAGAAAGGTCAAAAACTTATTATCATATTCTTACTTATTATCATATAATAAGAAAAGTCAAAAACTTAATTATATTAATTATATATATTATATATATTATATACGAAATACAGAACCCATTGTCAAAAAATGGAGTATTTTTCGGAAATACTCGGGATCCTTTTTTTTTCTGTTTGTTTTAAGAAAAACAAAAAAAGAAAATCTTATGAATCATTGTACATTTCAATTTGAATTAGGGATTCCGTGTACAACTCTAAGTGGTCCTTAACTACATATCTATCTGATCATATATGCATTATATTTATGTATTATAATAAATAAAAGATAAATAAAAGAAGGAGGGTTTTCAATGCGAGATCTAAAAACATATCTTTCTGTGGCACCAGTACTAAGTACGCTATGGTTCGGGGCTTTAGCAGGTCTATTGATAGAGATTAATCGTTTTTTCCCGGATGCTTTGACATTTTCCCTTTAGTTATTGACGTGGTAAGGAATGGAGAAGATTAGAGATACAATCAAATATCTGTGACTAATCCCCCCTTATTTCTCTTTCCTCCCTTTTTTAGAACTTTTTTAGAATAAGGGAGGAAAGAGAAAGAATAAAAGTGGATCCAACACCTGCGAGACTCAGGTTCAAGTTCGAATTCATTTTATATATTTTTTTTATATATTTAATATTAAACGAATATTAAATCAATTAATGAATATTAATAATAGAGGAATGGGGATAGAGCGGATCTAGGGCAAGAATACAAGAACAAGATCTTTAACTGAAATGCCGTACTTCAATAGTTTACATCAATTACATAAATAATAGTTTAGAGTTTAGTTTGAATATTTTATTGAATAGTTTCAATACTCTATTTAATATTTTTATTTATTAGTCGTATTTAGACGTATTTTACGTAGAGGAATTTTATGAGTTGGTCTTTCGTTTCGATAGACTTTTTTTGGGGGTTTGATTCCATCTTTCTATTTTGTTTCTAAATTAGATGTTAATTACAAAAAAATTAGAAACAAAATTGATTTCATTATCAAAAAAATGATGATATTGACAAAATGGATTGTTGGGACTCTATAGTGATTTTTTCCATGAGTTTCGTACATTTGGATCATTATGAGTGGTCACTTCGTTTTATGTTGCTGGTTTACATCCCCGTTCTCCTTATTCAGGCTTGGAGAGATTATGAGGTTTCTAGGGATTTCAAGTCAGTAGCTTTTACTTGTCTTAATTTATTTTTAATATGGATGTTCTTTTTGAATTGGAGGAATTGGATTCTTTTACGTAAGAATACGTAAGAAAGCTCCGTAAGAAAGCTTTAGGTATGTAACTTCTATTCTTCCTTCCTTTCCTTTTCTTCGTTTCGAAACGAAGATATAAGAATTGAGTCAATCCAAAATCTAAAGGAGGTTCATTCATGGCCAAGGGGAAAGATGCGGCGCGAGTAAGGGTTATTTTGGAATGTACCGGTTGTGTCCGAAACGGGGTATCAAGGGGCGTTTCCAGATATATTACTCAAAAGAACCGGCACAATACGCCTAATCAATTAAAATTGAGAAAATTCTGTCCCTATTGTTACAAACATATGATTCATGGGGAAATCAAAATAAATAAATAATAAATAAATAGATCGAACCGAGTATGTCTTAGCCTTGAAAGGCTTTCAAGGAAGGGTCAAAAATGACATTCTATTTCTATTTTTTTTTCTATTTATATATATATATTGAAATATATATATTTTCTATTTCATTTTGAATTGAAATATTAAATTTGAAGAATATTAATATATATTGAATATATTGAAATTATATATTTTCTATTTAAATAGAATAGAAAATCCAAAAATCCTATATTTGTTTTGGGTTAAAATGAATTACAATTAAGAAAAAAATAGGATTTTGGGATAAGAAATAAACTAAACAAAAAAAAAACACAAAAAACCATGGAAAACCCCAAGCGACCACTTATTATTAAAAAAAAGCGACCTTTTCGTAAAAAAAAGCGATCTTTTCGTAGGCGTTTGTCCCCGATTAAACCGGGAGATCAAATTGATTTTACAAACACGAGTTTACTGAATCAATTTATTAGTCAACAAGGAAAAATATTATCTAGAAAAGTGACTAGATTGACCTTGAAACAACAACGATTAATGACTATTGCTATAAAACAAGCTCGTATTTTATCTTTGTTACCTTTTGTCTCTGATGAGAAACAATTTCAAAAGAAACAAAAGCAAAAGAAAGAATTTCAAAAGAAACAAAAGCAAAAGAAAGAATTTCAAAAGAAACAAAAGAAATAATTTCAAAGAACCAAGTCGACCGCTAGAACGACTAATGAGAAACAAACCAAGTCGAACGATAGAACTACTGATCTTAGAACCAGAAAAAATAGGCTTATTCTTTGTTCACTTGAATTAGAATTCCAATCAGAACCTAAAAGCGGATTGTTGTTTTGTTCGACAAACCGGGGAATCCATATTTTCTCATCGTGTCGTAAGAAAAAAAACGAATCGGAAAAGATCAAATCTTTTTTTTTTTATTGAATGTGTTCATTGATTTTGACTACTTTAGCATATTTTCTCATAGTAATTTCTACTCTACCTTCCCGGAGTTCATTCTCCGGGGAACTCCGTTTAAATTATTACGGTGGATTCTAATTCTACTTTTTTTATGATCTCGTTGGCAATCATATAAAGACAATTCCTATTTGATATAGCTATTTGGGCAAGTATTTTACGATTAAGAAGCAACTGGCTCTTGTATAGATCATTTATGAATTTACTATAATTATGGAATATTCCCTTTTCGCGAATTAGTGCGTTTATCCGAGTGATCCACAAACGACGAAAATCTCTCTTTTGTTTATCTCTATCCTGATGAGCCGAAAATAAAGCTCTTATTTGCTGTTGAATAATAGCTCGAGTAAGTCTTGAATGAGCCTCTCGAAATTTTGAGGCAAAAGAACGATTGTTTGTTCTACGTCTCCGAGCTATAGATCCGCGTTTAATTCTGGTCATTGAATAAATGAAACTTTGACGAATAACTAATAAATAACTAATGGATTTCCTTTCTTTCAGTTATTCCTTTCTTCTTTCCTGGTCTATTAAAAACCAAACGGATTTTGCCAATGTATAAAATACAAATTCCAATGGCTTTGGCTACTATAACCTTCCCGACCACAATTTTTTCTTTTTTTTAGGTATTTCACTCCGAAATACGAAAGAAATAAGAAATCTTAGTCTGCTAAGTGTCAAAAATATAGTAAAAAGAAATAGAAATGAAATGGATAAAGAAATAGTGGGTTCCATCGTTTCTATGGTTACTTCTTAAACGGTGAGGTCTTCTCTATACACCGGAGCCTTTCCTTCATTTTCAAAATGTTATTGGTAACTTGTATAGTTCACACCACATTCTTTGGCTCTACCCATGAATTATCCAGTAATAGGTCTTTCACAATGAGATCCACCTATACAGTAACGGTATTTAATTAGGAAAGTTAGCTGGGTAGCTGACCCTCTTAGTCCGTTCTTGACAGAGTGGGAGCTTCGTTTTCATGTTTTTGAAATAGAAATAAGATTTCCTCCGCTTAATAGATAACCATTTGCTACCAATGGAAAATTGCTTCTCATCTTAAATTCAGGTGATTGGATTTGCACCAATGGAAACCATAAACTTCATACACAATAGGGGGATCCATTTGCTTATTTTTAGATAGTGAATGGGGTTCCTTCTTCCATTCTATCCTATTTACTGGTACTGATCATTGATACTGAAAAGCGGTTTTTTTGCTTTTTTTTGTTCCAGCTCATGATCTAAACGAGTCGCACATACACCCTAGTACATATTCCTCGACGCTGAGGACATCCCCGAAGAGCAGGGGATTTTTTGACATTTCGAATTGGCTGTCTTGTATTTCTAATAAGTTGGTTAATAGTTGGCATGTTGAATCATATACATAATGGGTTGGTTTAGATTGATCCTAACCGGATGATTTTCTATTTAATAGAATATGAAACTCGTAGATAAAATCTCAAATTACGGATCTGGAATTTCAAATTTCATCAAATTCATCAAATTCAAGCGTTGGAAATTCATCTACTATTTCATCAACAATTCCATAACCTTTGGCTTCTCTTGCTGACATAAAATGATCTCTCTCTATGTCTCTCTCTATAACCCATAAGGGTTGGCCCGTTCTTTCTACATATTCCGCTATGATGTCCCTTTTTAAGGACTTTAGAAATTCCACTTCCCGGAGAAGCCGTTTCGACCTTGCCACAATACGAGAAACAGCAGGTTGGTGGATCATTACCCTGATGATATAACAGTTCTCTATCTCGCGTGATGAAACGAAGAGATAAAAAAAGAAAGATAAAGAATAATGGAAAAAAGATAGAAGTGAACAACCGTACGGGCATTATCTTTTGTGCATTGCATACGGCTCTACAATAAAATTGACCCTTACCCTCCATTTAAGAAAGAGAAAAATAGAATCTATCAGACCCAGATGGATAAATGATCAAATTGCCACCCTTCCTTTCAGAGGAGTTCAAAAATACTATGATGGTTCCGTTGCTTTCAATTTTCAAATTGTTTTTGTCTTTGATTCAGCAATCCCAAAGTTTCTTTTTAATCCAATCAAATAAGGAAAAATCTTGTTTTTTTTCGCACTCTTTTTTTTTATAACATAAATATTGTTAAGAGCCCTTCGGTTTGAAAACAAAAAAGTTTGTGACGCTGAACTGGACTCCCGATCAATAAGAGAAAATCGGAAATACCCTTTATCTCATACTACTCTCTCGATACATAATCGAATCTTTTGAAAAAAAAAAACAATACAAAAATTTTGCATATCGAATTCGAAGTGCCATGCTATTATTACTTAATATTCATATGGCGAAGGCATAGTCTTCTTTTTTCTCTCAAATAAAAAAAACCCATTGGCGCCAAGCGTGAGGGAATGCCATACGTTTGTTTTCTACTCCTCCAACTAGGAGCAAACTTGCCATTGACCGGGCTACTCCGAAGCATATTGTATGGACATCTGCATCTGCGCTCACAAATTCCATCGTATCGTAAATACCCATTCCGTATAATATGGATCCGCCAGGAGAGTTTATAAACACATACTGATCTTGGGTAGGATCCACCATATTGAGATATAGCATAGCAGAAATAATTTCATTCGAGAGCTCGGAATCAATTTCATCGGCTATAAAAAGCACTCCTTCTTGATAAAGTCGGGTGATTAGGGTAAAATTGTATCCCTTAGGAACCGTACATGCACCTTTTGACGCATACGGTTCAAAAAAGAATTGCGAAAAAAAGAATCAATGTATAGATTCAAGTCCTCTTTCTTTGTTCCTATTCTTTGCTTGCAGGTTTTTTCTGATTTCTAATGAAAGGGCTTTTTCTTCGATTTTTACGAATTTTGACTTCTTTCTTCCTTCTAATTAATAGAAAAAAGTCACTAAACTTATCGAATTAACTTCTCATTGATGTATTCTTTCATCGAGATTCAATCCAAATCACGATGGTATTTTCTTGTTCCTGAATGGGTCTCTTTCATCTTTTTAGGTTTATGCTCTACTCCGGGTAAAGATCCGCCCGATTTGGATTTGCACATATAGGACAAACCTTCCCATTACCATTTCTTTTTGTTATGACTTTCTTTTTTTTTTGAATTCATTTCATACCTTTCACCAAGTATTTAGTTTGAGATTCCCTCGCTTGACAAATGGGATCTCTTTACAAATAAATCTTTACAAATAAATACCAAACAGGAATCATTTATGATACAAGTAGTAATCATAGATATATTACCAATTGGGTTTTTCTAAACGGAGCCTGGATACTTCATTTTTTTAGTCCAACCAAGCCAACCATAAATTATTCTAATTGAGAATAGTGATGTGAATCCCCCCAAACAATGAATTTAATTGCGCTTCACGCTCCAAATTTTGGATGATTCAATTTATCTTTGTTGGGCGAAACGGGGGATATCTCGATCGGGGAAGAGAACGGGGAAATCCCATATGACCCAATATATCTGACAAGTCGCACTATACGTCAACCCATTCGTCGTCTTCGTCTTCTTCTTCTGCGTCGTAGTCGTCGTCGTAGTCGTCGTCGTAGTCGTAGTCGTCGTCAGAAAATTCGTAAAGTACTTGTGGAACACCAATAGGCATAAATTGAAGGAAAAAAGAACTAAGTATTTTATTTCACGTTGATGTGGAAATGTAACAACATTTTTTTATTGTCTTTAGAATATTGGTTTTATCGATGTATTATTTTATCCATAGATTAGAAAAATTCATAAAGAAAGACAAAAGAAGAAATAAAGGAAAATTTTGACGAATAGGGCCGTTATAATGATGGATAAGGAAGGACACATTTACTGATAGAAACCCCCATTGCGTATTGGTACTTATCGGGTATAGAATAAATCTGCTTCTCTTTGTTCCTACGAACAGAATTGTTTCCTTATTACCAATAGAATAGAACAAATAAAAAGTAACTCTTGTTCAGTGGATTATTTCAGAACAAAGGGGTCCATAGGATAGTCATAGTATAGCTTTTCCAATGTAATAAAGTTACGTAGTGTCTTTGATAAAGGGGTATTTTCCATGGGTTTACCTTGGTATCGTGTTCATACCGTTGTATTGAATGATCCCGGTCGGTTGCTTTCCGTTCATATAATGCATACAGCTCTGGTTGCTGGTTGGGCGGGTTCGATGGCTCTGTATGAATTAGCAGTTTTTGATCCTTCTGACCCTGTTCTTGATCCAATGTGGAGACAGGGTATGTTTGTTATACCTTTCATGACTCGTTTAGGAATAACCAATTCATGGGGAGG